ATCTGATACTACACCGCTGCTTAATTCCTTAGTGGATCGGCTCTATTACATAAGCAGATTCCTAAATTTTGCCCCATATTATGGGATAAGTAAGCAGTTTTTTTTAGTTGTATCGACCCAGTCGCTCACTAATGGATCTTTACGGTGCTTTCTCTATCAATTTGGGAACTTTATCCATAGAGTAGTAGTATAGGCCATACTTTCTTCCTATTTTGATTCTCGTGAAGTGTCCTTCCTTCCTACAGCTGATAGGGCAAAATCGTTGTTTTGACGATCCCTATGTAGAAAGCCCTTTTTCTAGTATTTACTAGAAAATTTGATCCTTTCTTTTTTTTTCTTCTTTCTATAGTGGAGATAGTCGCACGTAATGACAGATCACGGCCATATTATTAAAAGCTTGCGGTAAGAAGGGGTTTCGTTCTAGTGCCCGGAAATAATATTCCAAAGCCTTTGTATGCTCTCCATTGCTTGTGTGTATAAGGCCTATATTATAGAGTATATAACTTCGATCATAGGGATCAATTTCTAGTCGCGTAGCTTCATAATAATTCTGCAAAGCTTCCGCATAATTTCCTTCGGATTGAGCCAACATCCGTTACGGTCGTTCATTCTATTCAAAAAATCTCCGTTCCAAAACCGTACATGAGGTTTTCATCTCATACGGCTCCTCCCTTCTGTACATAGTACTAAGCGAAATAATCTATAGAATAAAAATAGAATTAGTCCCATCTTATTATGAACCGAAAGGGGCTGGTATTTTTCCAAGAAATCTCTAGCCAACCTTCCCGCAAGAGGTTTTTCTTAACACCAATGAATTCTATTAATGCTAGAGGAAAACGATAGCTCCAAGAATTTCTTTGTTCTCAACGCCTCCTATTTAGAGGAATTAGCCACTTCAACGATCTTTGATGGTTATAGGGGTATCCAAAGTACAAACCTGATGGTTGTTTGTTATCCCAACCATTCTTCCCAGCCCTGATACCGATCAGGAAAGGGCTAATTTCTAACAAAGTTTTTCTCTTGTTGATTCCTATTTCTAGGTGTAGTGCTTTTCTCCCCTATGCTGCCTATTGGTACTAGTAGAGTAGGATTGGCCTGTAATACAGAACCTATCCTGTAGGTGTAACCTTTCGCTCAATACTCAAATCTACAATTGAAGCATCTGAGGCCGCATCAATCGAGGATACACGACAGAAGGAATTGTTAGTTCACCTCACCTTCCCCAAGCGTGGGTTTCCTTTACTAATTTTGTTCTCTCTATGCGAACCCCCTCTCTTTCTCGTAAGACTGAGGTGTAGGTAGGGCTAAAAAAAAACAAAAAAAAAAGAGTCAAATCGCACCATCTCTATAATAAGTAAATGCCCTTTTTTCCCCTGAGGTTGTCGGAATTATTCGCAATAAAATATTGGCTACAATTGAAGAGGTCTTATCAATGAAATTTCCATTTATACGGGATCTAGGCATAATTCCCAACCCATTCTATATAGAATTGTTTTCATTTCTTCACAAAATAACATAAAAACAAACACATTCGATTCTTATAAATCGATCGATCCATATGCTCTAAATGGATAAGAGAGGTATGGATTTTCCGCTCAGCTCAAATTATCTCCTTTTCCTTCTGTTTGGACAAGAAGAGATATGAAATATTTGACTAAGATTGGATTTCATTCCACTTTTCTATTTCTCAACAATAACTTCTCTCATCAGCTATTTCGCGTTTTCAAAGTCATTAATTGTCTCATACCCTTTTTTAGATTTCGATTGTATGGCGTAGCGTACCTTATGCAAACAGAATTCTAGGGTTCCTCTATTTTATTATGGAATAAGAAGAATTCTTCCATTCTCTTTTTCTTTGGTTTGGGGAAAACCCAAACTAAAACTTTTCGAGGGAGCGGAATTCCTAGTAAAAAAATCCTGGATCCTTCCACTTAGATGAAAAGGAATTTTTCCAATAGAACCATGGAACCCCCGAGCCGTTGTGGTTGTACCTGTACTGCAGGAATAGGAAAACTCGCTATTCACTTAGTTTATTTTCCATAATAAGATTATGTAGGAGAGATGGCCGAGCGGTTCAAGGCGTAGCATTGGAACTGCTATGTAGACTTTTGTTTACCGAGGGTTCGAATCCCTCTCTTTCCGTTTCTCTTAATTGATCAACGTTAACGATCACAATGTATCAAATCAAATAACAATTTATTCCAGCAATAATACCTTTATTTAATAGAAATTTTTTCTAGTAAATTACTGTGGTATGTAAAATACACATAGAGGAAAGAACAAAAAAGAAAAAAAGATCCTAGGGTTAATCCATTTATGCTAGTTGAATGGGAAAATACGAATTAAGGGCCTTAGGTCGATTTAGTTCGGGGAAAGGGGAAGGGGAAGAAAATTCTATGAACTTTTCCTTTTTTCGTTAAGTTCAAGTCTGACGAGAGTAATATTCTACAACTAACAACTCATTTATTTTGAGACCGACCCACTTCCTATCTAGGATTTTTTTAACTAGTCCTTTATATTGCAATGTGTCAATCGTCAAATGCTTTGGCAATTTCCCCGGGTCGGATGAAGCAATAGAATTTTGAATCAGACGTTTTGATCTTTGGTTATCCTTCGTAGTAATAATATCTCGGGGTTTGCAACGAAAACTTGGTATATCGACTATACGACCATTAACTAAAATATGTCTATGGTTAACTAATTGCCGGGCCCCAGGAATGGTTGAAGCCATACCCAATCGAAAAAGGATATTATCCAAACGCATTTCAAGTAATTGTAGTAAAACCTGACCTGTTGACCTTTTTGCTTTTCCAGCGATATGTACATATCTAAGTAATTGTCGTTCTGTCAGACCATAATGAAAACGCAATTTCTGTTTTTCTTGAAGACGAATACGATATTGCTCTTTTTTCCCAGAATGGAATTTCTTTTTCAGATTACTTCCGGATTTAGGTGTTTTTCTAGTGAGTCCTGGTAAAGCTCCCAGACGGCGTATTTTTTTTAAACGAGGTCCTCGATAACGGGACATGAAGACTCCTTGTTTATTTTATTGAAATTTCATTTTACACAATTAATTTCATTGTATTTACATTACAGAATACATCAAAATTAAAACTGAATTAAACTAAAGGATAAACAGAGTAAAATCTACTAAAGTACCACAAAAAATGGAATTTCATCAACATCTGGATTTTTTGTATATATATTATTTATTTTATTGTTTTGTATCTAGCAAAATTGTAAGGTAGAACCACATAATAGATCCTGGATTCTCCATTTAATTCGGAGAAAAAGAGAGATTCTTGTTCATGGAACATCGATATAGAAAAAAGCCGACTATCGGATTTGAACCGATGACCCTCGCATTACAAATGCGATGCTCTAACCTCTGAGCTAAGTGGGCTTACATAACAGAAATAGTGTAACAAATAGAAATATGTATAGTATAGGAAATCCGTAAAATGTCAGATCTTAATTATTAATCTTAGCTATTAACTAGTTCGAAATTGGAAGTTCTACTTAGAAAAAAATACTAGAACTTCATAAAGATAAAGTTAACTTGATATGCTTAACTGGAGGATATCCTTAAATAGGATTATAGAAATTTTTGAACTTTCTTTTTATTTCTCTAATTCACAAATTGATTTTTCTAATAGAATAGAATCTATTCCAATTTCTATATTGAATTTGATTTCAGATATTTTCAATTTGATATGGCTCGGATGAGTAATCTAATACATAGAAAAGAATAATATATATGATGAAAGATATAATAAAGAGAAAATGCGAATTTCTTGGCATTTTCATTCGATCATTATAGACATTTTTTGAGATATTTTGTTTTTTTTGTTATTTCTTAATAATTTAATGATTAATATTTCACTAAGGAGAACATAGAATCATAGCAAATGAAATTGCTAATTCTGATTAGAAAAAAAAGAATGAATATCAAGCGTTATAGTATGATTTTGAATACTCTAAAAAAGAAAGGCGGGGGGGGGTGGGGGAGAGAAAAACTTTGGGATATATTGATTCGGATTGAATTGCAAATACATCAACGATAGAATCAATTCAATTCTGAATTGCAATAAGCAGGGTCTGTCAAATAGAGACGAACTGCTAGACTACGTCGAGTAATGAATTCAACGATTCCAAAAAAAACTAAGAGATGGATGAAATTACACAAGGAATCCAGGTCTCAATCAAAGAAAAGGAAAATGGGGATATGGCGAAATCGGTAGACGCTACGGACTTGATTGTATTGAGCCTTGGTATGGAAACCTGCTAAGTGGTAACTTCCAAATTCAGAGAAACCCTGGAATTAAAAAAGGGCAATCCTGAGCCAAATCCGTGTTTTGAGAAAACAAGTGGTTCTCGAACTAGAATCCAAAGGAAAAGGATAGGTGCAGAGACTCAATGGAAGCTGTTCTAACGAATCGAGTTGATTACGTTGTGTTGGTAGTGGAACTCTCTCTAAATTTAGAGAAAGTAAGGGCTTTATACATCTAATACACACGTATAGATACTGACATAGCAAACGATTAATCACGGAACCCATATCATAATATAGGTTCTTTATTCTTTTTTAGAATGAAATTAGGAATGATTATGAAATAGAAAATTCTGCATTTTTTTAGAATTATTGTGAACCCATTCCAATCGAATATTGAGTAATCAAATCCTTCAATTCATAGTTTTCGAGATCTTTTAAAAAGTGGATTAATCGGACGAGGATAAAGAGAGAGTCCCATTCTACATGTCAATACTGACAACAATGAAATTTCTAGTAAAAGGAAAATCCGTCGACTTTATAAGTTGTGAGGGTTCAAGTCCCTCTATCCCCAAACCCTCTTTTATTCACTAACTATAGTATTTATCCTCTTTTTTTCTTTTTATCAATGGGTTTAAGATTCATTAGCTTTCTCATTCTACTCTTTCACAAAGGAGTGCGAAGAGAACTCAATGGATCTTATGCTGCTATTCATTGAATAGATTTCTTT